ATTTATAGGATTTAACGATTCCTAAGAGTGGATTCGTCCTTTTAACTGTCAGTGTTCCTTTGATTTCTTACATTTCCATGTGATTTGTTAATATTTGTTAATAGTAATAAATAAAAGTAATAAATAAAGATAATATAGAGTAATAAATAAAATATAGTAATAAATAAAGATAATATAAAGATAATAAAGAATAGAAAGAAATTAATCGCTTGGATCGTGTATCAACGTCCAATTACGGGAAAAGAAAAGGTTCCATCGGAACAATTATTTAGTTCAGGGTATCTCGTTTCTTTTTTTTTCTTTGAAAAAAAAAAGAGAGAAAGTGTGGAGAGAAATGATAAGAAGATATTGGAACATTAATTTGAAAGAGATGTTGGAAACAGGAGTTCATTTTGGTCATGCTACTAGAAAATGGAATCCAAAAATGGCACCTTATATCTCTGCAAAGCGTAAGGGTATTCATATTACAAATCTTACTAGAACTGCTCGTTTTTTATCAGAAGCGTGTGATTTAGTTTTTGATGCAGCAAGTAGGAGAAAACAATTCTTAATTGTTGGTACCAAAAATAAAGCAGCTGATCCAGTAGCGCGGGCTGCAATAAGAGCTCGGTGTCATTATGTTAATAAAAAATGGCTAGGTGGCCTTTTAACGAATTGGTCCACTACAGAAATGAGACTTCAAAAGTTCAGGGACTTGAGAATGGAACAAAAGACAGGGGGAATCAACCGCCTTCCGAAAGGGGATGCGGCTCGATTAAAGAGACAGTTATTTCACTTGCAAACATATTTGGGCGGGATTAAATATATGACAGGGTTACCCGATATTGTAATAATCGTTGATCAGCAAGAAGAATATATGGCTCTTCAAGAATGTATCACTTTGGGAATTCCAACAATTTGTTTAATTGATACAAACTGTGACCCGGATCTCACAGATATTTCGATTCCAGCGAATGATGACGCTATAGCCTCAATCCGCTTAATTCTTAACAAATTAGTATTTGCGATTTGTGAAGGGCGTTCTAGCTATATACGAAATCCCTGATTAATAATAAGATAAATAAATTCTTTTTTGAATTCCATAGATTGACGAAATCCATTACTATTTCGGAATCTCATAAAAGAGATAAAAAACTGGGGATATTATGTGATTAGTTGGTATATAAAATATAAAATATACAATTCAAGTGAGCAAGTAGAAAAAAAGACGGTTGAATCAAAATAATTTCTTGTAAAGTTTTCTTTCTTTCAGAGGACAATATGAATGTTCTATCATATTCCATTAACACATTAAAGGGGTTATATGAAATATCCGGGGTGGAAGTAGGCCAGCATTTCTATTTGAAAATAGGCGGTTTCCAAGTCCATGCCCAAGTACTTATTACTTCTTGGGTTGTAATTCTTATCTTATTAGGTTCAGCCATTGTAACTGTTCGGAATCCACAAACCATTCCTACTGACGGTCAGAATTTCTTCGAATATATCCTTGAATTTATTCGAGATGTGAGCAAAACCCAGATTGGAGAGGAATATGGTCCATGGGTTCCCTTTATTGGAACTTTGTTTCTATTTATTTTTGTTTCTAATTGGTCAGGGGCGCTTTTACCTTGGAAAATCATAGAGTTACCTCATGGGGAGTTAGCCGCACCCACGAATGATATAAATACTACCGTTGCTTTAGCTTTACTTACGTCAATAGCATATTTTTATGCGGGCCTTAGCAAAAAAGGATTAGGTTATTTCGGTAAATATATACAACCAACTCCAATTCTTTTACCTATTAACATTTTAGAAGATTTCACAAAACCTTTATCACTTAGCTTTCGACTTTTTGGAAATATATTAGCGGATGAATTAGTAGTTGTTGTTCTTGTTTCTTTAGTACCTTTAGTGGTTCCTATACCTGTCATGTTCCTTGGATTATTTACAAGTGGTATTCAAGCTCTTATTTTTGCAACTTTAGCTGCGGCTTATATAGGTGAATCCATGGAGGGCCACCATTGACTAAGTTTCGAAATAGTCTTTTTTAGCTTAGTGCAAGGTAATCTATGCCTTGCTCGAGATAATCTTCTTCGTGAACAGAAATATACACATAAATAGACAAAAAAGTATATAAGATCTAGAAGAATAGTAAAAAAGATTACGATATTAGGGAATTGTAAAAAAAATTAGGTTCTATAAAGCGATTCCCATTTCAGTCGGTTTTATTCAATTCAAAGATTGACCAAAAGAAAATATTAATTAAAGAATAAATTACATGAACTTAGATCAACCAAAGACTTCTATTTCTATGCAATGATTTAGACTAATAAATTCGCTCATTTAGATTGATTGTATCCATGTGGGATAATGCTAAATTATAAATTCAATAAAAAGAGGATAAGAGTTTACAAAAAATGAGATTCAAGAGAAAATGGTTTTGTTAGAAGAGTGGGATCAAACTAGGTATATGTAATATATATAATCGCTATAAGCCAACTTTCCTTGATGAATGTTTCGA